AATTTGTTGAATAAATAGATAGAGTGAAAAGATCATAACTATACTTAACAAAAAAATACTCAGAAAAGTCCACATACGCCGAAGGTTTTTTGTTGCTGTCGGAAAAAGTAGAAGTCCAACTCCTAGTAAAATAGGTACTGGAAGTGGAATGAAAGGGATGATCCATGAATATTGATATGTATGTTCCATAAAATAAAAAACCCTTTTTATTTTATTCTTAAATTTTTTATTTCTTATTCACTGGTTTGTATATAGATTTTTTTTTGCAAAAAGGACAATAAAAAAGCACGCTATTTCAAACCTAAATATAAATTTTTTGAATTAGTATAATCCTTCATAAATCTTTGAAAAGAAATATATATATTCAAATCAAAAAATTATAAGTTATTAAATAATATTACTAAGCTATTGCTAAAAAAAATTATTTGTCTTTTTTTATTACTACTAATATAAATATAAAATTGTGATTTTCTACAGATACAGAAAAAGTTAATTATAATTCCGTACTATAATAATTTATATACATATATTAAGAATAGAACAAAGATTTACACGACAAAAAAATACTTAATAATATTAATTATATAAGAAAATATAAGAAAAAAACTTTACATAAAAAAAATTATTTGAGTTTAATAATTTAGAATTATTAAGGAATTTATTTTAATTTAAATTTTGGAATTTAGTGGCTGTCTTCCAGTACACTAAGCGATCTTTTTTTTTTTTTTTAATATAAAATAAAATTTTAAAGAAAAAACTCAATATGGAGTACGAAAGAATAGCATAATAAATGTCTTTGACATCCAATTATACCACTGAAAAACTTTTTTTTTCATTTTTTTATGGCAGTTCCAAAAAAACGTACTTCTATCTCGAAAAAGCGTATTCGTAAAAAAATTTGGAAAAGGAAGGGATATTGGACATCGTTGAAAGCTTTTTCGTTAGGTAAATCACTTTCTACAGGTAATTCAAAAAGTTTTTTTGTACAACAAAATAAATAAAAAAACACTATAATAATTAGAATTATCCTAACAAAAAAACTAATTTTTTAGAAAAAAAATAAATAAATTAGGAACCAAAAGAGGAAAAAAAAGACAATATTATAGATAAAAATAAAGGTTAACATTTATTTTTTTTACAAACAAGGGATTCTTATTTTCCCCATCACTAACTTGATGCAATAATAAAAAAAGATCTTGTATTTCCTCTTAACGAGGAAATACAAGATCTTTAAGCGAAATCAATAGGTTCTTAAAATTAATTAATTCTAAGTGAAACACTTTTAACTTTATACCTTTAGGAATTATTTTTTATCCGAATTGTTATATTCTTTACTTGGAATCAAATTGATAAAAGCATCTATCCACAACAAGTGAATATTAGATAATAAAAAAAAGATCTTAATTGAATTAAAACCCCAAAAACCTATTTAAACAGGTTTTTATTCATGAAATCAATTGTAAATTCCATTTAATTGGCCTCTTTATTTATATTTTAATCTCGACGATTGAATAAAAACTTGTTAGTATTGTTTTGAACAAGTTGCCGCTATGGTGAAATTGGTAGACACGCTGCTCTTAGGAAGCAGTGCTATAGCATCTCGGTTCGAGTCCGAGTAGCGGCATAAGATCTTATAAAAGAGATATTATAAGTTTTATAATCAAACTAATACCCTACCTTTTTTTCGAAAATCGGGTAAAACCTAGTATTAATTTTTAACAATTTTTTTATGATTTTTTCAATTTTAGAGCATATATTAACTCATATATCTTTTTCGGTCGTTTCTATTGTACTGACAATTTATTTTTTAACTTTATTAGTTAATTTAGATGAAATCATAGGATTTTTTGATTCATCAGATAAAGGAATCGTAATTACGTTTTTTGGTATAACAGGATTATTATTCACTCGTTGGATTTATTCAGGACATTTTCCATTAAGTAATTTATATGAATCATTAATTTTTCTTTCGTGGGCTTTTTCAATTATTCATATTGTTTCCTATTTTAATAAAAAACAAAAAAATAACCTAAACGCAATAACTGCGCCAAGTGCTATTTTTATTCAGGGTTTTGCTACTTCAGGTCTTTTAAACAAAATGCCTCAGTCTGCAATATTAGTACCAGCTCTCCAGTCCCAGTGGTTAATGATGCACGTAAGTATGATGATATTAGGCTACGGCGCTCTGTTATGCGGATCATTATTATCAATAGCTCTTCTAGTCATTACATTTCGCAAAGTGGGCCCTACTTTTTGGAAAAAGAATATAAAAGAAAATAATTTATTAAATGAATTATTTTCTTTTGATGTACTTTACGACATAAATGAAATAAATTATATTTTACTACAACAAAACATTAATTTTAGTTTTTCTCGAAATTATTATAGGTATCAATTGATTGAACAATTAGATTATTGGAGTTTTCGTATTATTAGTCTTGGATTTATTTTTTTAACCGTCGGCATTCTTTCAGGAGCTGTATGGGCTAATGAGACGTGGGGTTCATATTGGAATTGGGATCCAAAAGAAACTTGGGCGTTTATTACTTGGACCATATTCGCAATTTATTTACATATTAAAACAAATAGGAATGTTAGGGGTATAAATTCTGCAATTGTGGCTTCTATAGGCTTTCTTTTAATTTGGATATGCTATTTTGGCGTCAATCTTTTAGGAATTGGTTTACATAGTTATGGTTCATTTACATCGAATTAAATAAAACATTAACCAAAAAATAAAGTAATCAAAACCCAAATAAAAAAGAATAGCATCTATATATAACTTCATATAAGTTAAGAAATCTAATTTAGTTTTAGTAGTAAATAATCAAGAACCTTTTGAATCAAGTAGTACAATGATTCAAAAGGTTCTCACAATACAAAGACCAAAGACTTCTGATTACAATTCAATTTAATGCTTTTTTTTTCCTGAAAACTAGCCATAAAAATAATTAGATAAAATGGATTCGACCTTGTCACTTGCTAATGAGAGCACAAAATCAGGATAAATCCCAATACCTATTATTGGTAGAAGAATAGAGATTGAAAGAAATAACTCTCGGGGTCCAGAATCAAAAAAAGAAAAGTTTTTGACATTAATTAACTTGTATCCATAGAACATTTGGCGTGACATAGATAATAAATATATAGGAGTTAATATCATTCCAATTGCCATTACAAAAATAATTAAAATTTTTGAAATTAATAAATATTTTTGGCTGGTAATTATTCCAAAAAAAACGATTAATTCTGCAACAAAACCACTCATGCCCGGTAATGCAAGGGAAGCCATCGATAAGATAGTAAACATTGTAAATATCTTTGGAATGGAGATAGCCATTCCACCCATTTCATCAAGATAAACAAGCCGAATTCTATCATAACTGGTTCCTGCCAAGAAAAAAAGTGCAGCGCCAATAAAGCCATGAGAGATTATTTGTAAAATAGCTCCATTAAGTCCAGGGTCTGTTATAGAACCAATACCTATAATTATAAAACCCATATGAGATACAGAAGAATAGGCTATTCTCTTTTTTAAATTACGTTGACCAGGAGATGTTGAAGCTGCATAAATTATTTGGATTGTACCGACTACCATCAACCAAGGAGAAAACATAGAATGAGCGTGAGGTAATAATTCCATATTGATTCGAACCAACCCATATGCTCCCATTTTTAATAAGATTCCAGCGAGAAGCATACAGGTACTGTAATGTGCCTCGCCGTGGGTGTCAGGTAACCAAGTATGTAAAGGTATAATCGGTGATTTGACGGCAAAAGCAATAAGAAATCCAATATAAAATAGTATTTCGAGTGTGACAGGATAGGATTGATTAGCTAATAGTTCTAAATTTAATGTTGGTTCGTTCGAACCATATAAACTTATACCTAAAACTCCTATTAATAAAAAAATAGAACTTCCTGCAGTGTATAAAATAAATTTTGTAGCTGAATACAGACGTTTCTTTCCACCCCACATGGATAAAAGTAGATAAACGGGAATTAATTCTAATTCCCACATGATGAAAAAAAGTAAAATATCCCGAGAAGAAAATAATCCTATTTGACCGCTGTACATTGCTAACATCAGGAAATGGAATAATCGGGAATCCCGAGTAACAGGAAAAGCCGCTAAAGTAGCTAAAGTAGTAATAAATCCCGTCAGTAAAATTGTTCCTATAGAAAGTCCATCTATTCCCATTCTCCAGTAAAAATCAAAAAAATTTATCCATTTATAATCTTCGGACAGTTGAATTAATGGATCGTCCATTTTATAATTATAACAAAAAGCGTAGGTCGTTAGAAGAAGTTCTAAGATACAAATGCATATAGTATACCATTTATTTACTTTATTTCCCCTATGCGGGAGAAATAACATTAACGAACCTGCAGATATTGGAAAAACAACAATTATTGTTAACCAAGGAAAATCATTCGTGGTAAAGACAAGATACACCAGGTCCAAAGAACGCGTACTCAAAAAAAATATAAATAAAAAAATATAATTTAACTTTTTTGAGTACGAGTACTTGTCAATAAAAAAAATAAAATTTATTCCAAATTTATTCAAATAAGGTTTTCGGTAACGTATCAATAAGCTAGACCCATGCTTCGAGTTGTTTCATGCCATAAATAAACTCTAACGCTCAAAAAATCCGTCGGACAGGCAGATTCACATCTCTTACAACCAACACAGTCCTCGGTTCTTGGAGCGGAAGCTATTTGCTTAGCTTTACATCCATCCCAAGGTATCATTTCTAATACGTCTGTAGGGCATGCTCGGACACATTGAGTACATCCTATACAGGTATCATAAATTTTTACTGAATGTGACATAGGATCTATAGTTTTTTGAATGTCATAAATTTTCAATCTAGTAAACTTCTAACTGAATGATATATTAAAATACTAGATGAAGCAATGATTTCCTTTAATAGAATTTTTGTAATGAATTCTGGCTCAATTGATTAAAAAAAGGTCTAAAATACTTTGATTTCTTATATTTTCACAAATATAAATCTAGTTAAGTCATAACCTATTATATATATGCAAATTAAAATCTATATATTTTTTTATTTTTGCTACTTATTTAATAAGGTCGATTGGTTGATGCGAGTTGATTTTCTGTTACGATAAATTGACGAAACTATAGCTAATCCAATAGCTGCTTCAGCGGCTGCAATTGCTATAACAAAAATGCAGAAAATATCCCCTTTTAGTTGGGAATTATCAAAAAAATCAGAAAATGTTACGAAATTCATATTAACTGCATTGAGTATAAGTTCAAGACACATAAGAGCCCTAACCATATTTCGACTCGTGATCAATCCATAAAGACCAATCAAAAATAAATAGGCACTCAAAACAAGTACATGTTCGAGTATCATTAAGCAACTCCTTATCAATTTTGATTCATTTCAATATGAACAATAATTCACCGGATTCAATCAACTAGAACATAACAAAAAAGTACGAATAAAAACTATATTTAGGTAAAATTTAGGTAAAAAAAATATTTCAAATATATATAAAATAAAAAAATTTTTTAAAAAATTAAATAGTATTCAATCTAATTTAATTGAATGAACGAAAAAAATATCATAACATACACAAAGTTTTCTTTAGTCTTTACTAATTGAACGTTTTTTATTGACGAGCCACCGAAATTGCACCTATCAAAGCAACTAAAAGAATTATTGAAATGAGTTCAAATGGAAGAAAAAAATCTGTTGATAAATGAATTCCTATTTGTTGACTATTACTTATTAAATCTTGCTCTAGAATCTGATTTAATCTTGTAGTCCAAATAACCCCGTACCATGATGTATCGAGAATTGTAGAAATTAATGAAAAAAGAATAGTTGTACAAACCAACGAAGTAATCCCATTCCCAACGGTCCACAGATTTAAATTTGTGGAATATTCTGAATCATTCATGAACATCACAGCAAATATGATTAAAACATTTATGGCCCCCACGTAAATAAGGAGTTGTGCAGCAGCTACAAAATGGGAATTTGATAGAATATACAATAAAGATATACAAACAAGAACAAATCCTAAGGAAAAGGCCGAAAATATTGGGTTGGGAAGTAATACCACTCCCAGACCTCCTACTATAATACCGGATCCCAGAAAAACTAAAAGAAAATCATGTATTGGTCCAGGCAAATCCATTATATTATTAAAATAAGAAAAAATCGAAACCCTTTTCATGACCTTATTAATTTAACCGGGGAATTTGTTTTTAATATGTTTCTAATAGAGTGAAATTAGAATCTAATGGATATGAATTTATGTAGATACAATTATTAGATTATTAGACAGTTTCGCTTGTTTATGCTAAAGTGTTCAACCTATCTGTTTAAATAAAGTAATTACGAATTTATTATATTAAAAGAATGAGCCTTAATACTTAATTTTTTTATATAAATATAATACAAGTTTTTAATTAAATTCTTTATATAATTCAAAAATTTTGAATTCTTTTTTTAATAAACTTAATGGGTTTACCCATTTTTTGTTTGAGGTGAATTTAAAATTGTTCGAATAGTGTAATCGTCAATTACTGACATTGGTAAACGACCCAAAGCTATTTGATTATAATTCAATTCGTGACGATCATAAGTTGAAAATTCATATTCTTCAGTCATTGACAAACAATTTGTTGGGCAATATTCAACACAATTACCGCAAAATATACAAATTCCAAAATCAATACTGTAATTAAGCAATCGTTTTTTTCTAATATTCGTTTCCAATTTCCAATCAACAACAGGTAGATCTATAGGACATACTCGAACACATACTTCACAAGCAATGCATTTATCAAATTCAAAATGGATTCGCCCGCGGAAACGTTCAGAGGTTATTAATTTTTCATAGGGATATTGAATAGTTACAGGTAAACGATTTGTGTGGGATAAGGTAATCATGAAACCTTGACCAATATACCTTGCAGCTCGTAGGGTTTGTTGACCATAATTCATGAACCCGGTTATCATAGGAAGCATATTGTAATTATCTATGAATAATTTTATCTTTGTTTCTTTCTCTTGTTTAAAACAAGTAATGAATATATTGGATTCATTTTCAATTTATAGTGAAAAGAGTTGGAAAGAAGTTGTTAATAAAAGATTACCAAGGGAAATAGGTAACAGAAATTTCCATCCAAGATTTAGTAGTTGATCCATTCTTAGCCTGGGTAAAGTCCATCTTGTTGCGATAGAAATGAACAAGAACAAATATGTTTTAGCTAATGTAATAAAGATACCAATTGTTGTTCCAAAAGTTTGATCCCTTTCAAAAAGCTCCAGAATAGATATATACGGAATAGAAATATTCCAACCGCCTAAGTATAGAACTGTCACAAATAATGAGGAAATTAATAGATTTAGATAAGAAGCAACGTAAAATAAACCAAATTTGATACCAGAATATTCAGTTTGATAACCTGCTATTAATTCTTCTTCTGCTTCTGGTAAATCAAATGGTAATCTCTCGCATTCTGCTAGGGAAGAAATTAGAAAAATAATAAAACCTATAGGTTGACGCCACAAATTCCATCCCCAAAAACCATATTTTGATTGTGCCTCAACTATATCAACTGTACTTAAACTGTTCGATAATCCTAGTCGGTGATAACATTACTATTCTCACCGCTATTACAAAACCGTACATGAGGTCTTCGCCTCATACGGCTCCTCGGGGGCCAGAAATAAATCTAAGGACCAGATTAGTATTATTTAGATGGATATGATGTGTTCTAAAATAGATTAAATATAAATATATCTGGGGTCCCGAATTATACCAATGGAATTCTGTCTGCTCAAATTCTAAGAATAAAAAAAGCGCTTCGGAATTCATCTTATCCTTTACAAATTTTAATTTCAATTTGTTGAGTAATAACTTAATCCTTTAATAAAAAACTCCTTGTAAAAAAAAAAAAAGGTATTTCAGCCCATCGTGGTTTTCAATTACGAAAAAGAATTAGACATCCTATTAGTTTATTATTCATGACAGAAATTCTATTTTATTTTCGAAATATATGAAAAAAATATCCTTGTTTCGTTCCTATTCTTCTTTCCCTTTTTATAAAAAAGTTGGTGTACTTAAAAAATAAAAGATTATTTCGTTTCTGATAGTCATTACATTTATCGGTGGATAGGAGCATACTCTGAATCGGAATCTTGGGGAGTACTGTCTGATCATTTCTACTAATTTCAAGCCCCAATTAATCTTCTTTTTTTTGTTATCTTATGGTATGCATAAATATCCTTTTCAATTTGTTTAATCTCTATTACAAATTCTTTGTGTATTTTGGTGTTTCTAACCATCCACTCACTTTTACCTAATTGCCGCTCACTTTGTAATACATGTATCTTAATCTATATAACAGATATTGAAAATGACATACGGTTAATATTTTGAACCCGCGTCAAGCCAGGATGACTAAATCAACCAACCTTGGGGTAAAGTGATTATGTTTATTTTCATTTAACCTTTGTACATAGGAAATGAGACTCAAAAATTTTTACTGCTAATTTCTGAGCAGTTTTTTTCACTCATATATAACTATCAAATTCCTTTTATTAAGATTAACCCAAAAATAAATATATATATTCCGCTTTTAACTTATTCGTCTATAAGAAACGTAATAGTAAAAATGTTTATATTTCAACGAATCGCACGTAGAGATATTGATAAAACACATAGAGTTAATGGTATTTCATAACTAATCGATTGGGCAGCAGCTCGCAGACCACCTAAAAAAGAATATTTATTATTTGATCCATATCCTGACATAAGAAGTCCAATAGGAGCAATACTTGAGATGGCAATCCATAAAAAAATACCGATATTGAGATCCGCTAAAACAAGGTGATTGCTAAAGGGAATTATTGAATAACTTAGTAAAATTGAGATAACTGCTATCGACGGTCCAATACTAAATAAAGGGCTATTTCCTCTAGCTGGACGAAGATCTTCTTTGAAAAGTAGTTTTGTCCCGTCGGCTAGGGCTTGAAGAATTCCCAACGGGCCCGCGTATTCAGGTCCAATACGTTGTTGTATCCCTGCAGATATTTCTCTTTCTAACCACACAATTACTAGTACACCTGTTATGATTCCCAATACAAGAGAAAATATAGGGACAAACACCCATATTAGTCCGTAGACCTCTTTTAAAGATTCCAATTTAACAAAAGAATTTATAGTTTGTACTTCTGTTGAATAAATTATCATTTTAACGATCAACTTCTCCCATAATTATATCTATGCTACCGAGTATCGTCATAATATCAGCCAATTTCATTCTTTTAACTAGTTCAGGAATAATTTGCAAATTAATAAAACCCGGCGGTCTTATTTTCCATCTCCAAGGAAAACCACTTTGATCTCCTATGAGAAAAATTCCCAGCTCCCCTTTTGGGGCTTCAATTCTTACATAAAGTTCTTGTTTCGATAATTCAAAAGTAGGAGAAGGTTTTTTACTAATGAATCGATATTCAAAATCATTCCACTCTGGATTACTTTTTTTATCAAAGCCTCTGCTTTCTAAATTCTCATAGGGACCTCCCGGAAGTCCTTCCAGAGCCTGTTGAATAATTTTTATGGATTCTGTCATTTCGCTAAGTCGTACTAAATAACGAGCTAATGAATCCCCTTGTTTTTGCCATTGAATTTCCCATTCAAATTCATCGTAAGACTCATAACGATCAACTTTACGAAGATCCCATGGTATTCCGGATGCGCGTAGCATTGGTCCGGATAAACCCCAATTTATTGCTTCTTCCCCACCAATAATCCCAACTCCTTCAACCCGTTCTAAAAAAATAGGATTTCGTGTAATCAGTTTTTGATATTCAACAACCTCGGTTAAAAAAAAATCACAAAAATCCAAGCATTTATCTATCCAACCATAAGGTAAATCAGCCGCAATTCCTCCAATACGAAAAAAATTATGCATCATTCTCATACCGGTGGCAGATTCGAATAGATCATATATAAATTCTCGTTCTCTGAAAATATAGAAAAAAGGAGTCTGTGCACCAATATCTGCCATAAAAGGGCCGAGCCATAACAGATGAGAAGCTATACGACTCAATTCCAGCATAATTACTCTGATATAGCTGGCCCTTTTAGGAACTTGAATATTTCCCAATTGTTCTGGTCCATTTACTGTTATTGCTTCTGTAAACATAGTAGCTAAATAATCCCATCGCGTTACATAAGGTAAATATTGTATAATTGCTCGGTTTTCTGCAATTTTTTCCATTCCCCTGTGTAAATAACCCAATATGGGTTCACAGTCAACAACATCCTCGCCATCTAGAGTAACAATTAAGCGAAGAACACCATGCATGGATGGGTGGTGAGGTCCCATATTGACTATCATAAGATCTTTTCCTGTAACAGGTCTCTTCATAAGTTTTTCCTTCATTCGTTCTAGCATGAATTATATTGCTGAAAAATAAGTTTATCCAAAAATTAAATATCTAAAAAATTAATTAATTCAAAATTTTGTAATTTAACGAGTTTTTAATTCCCGAATATTCAACTGATTAATTAATTCTTTATAACGTACTCTATTTTTTTTTGACAAATAAGCCAGCAGTCGTTGACGTTTTCCCAGAATTTTTCGTAGACCCCTCTGAGATAAATAATCTTTTCTGTGCAATTCCAAATGTGAAGTAAGTCTTCGTATCTTATTAGTGAAACTGAATACTTGAAATTCAACAGATCCCCTGCTTTTTTCTTTTTTTTCTTGAAATGAAATGAATGCATTTTTTATCATAAAAAGAAATCCTTCCCTTTTTTATATGAATTGAAAGATATAAGTTTTACTGATCAGTAATAATAGTGGTATTTTTTTTTTTTAAAAGGATCTGAATTTAATTAGCAACTTATTATTCTTAATTTTTTTTTAAAGTATAAATTTAGATAAAAAAAGGAGGATTCTTTTAATTTATTTATGTATCTATTGGTATCTACGTCATTGATTAAATTAATCTCATGTATAAAGATTTAATTTAAAACAATCCCCCATATTTGTGCATACAGTTGTTTTCATATATCGTAACTTATATATTATATATCGTAACTTATATATTATATTATAGTAAAAAGGATCTATCATTAATGAATTTTAAATCGTGTATACATATGTATTCTTATCATACTGAAACGATTTCCGTTAGTAGTATTAAACCAATAGCGATTCATACAAGCTAAATCTTCTAATCTAAAGTTGGGCCAAAGAAAGTATTTTAATTTAAGTAGGTTTTTTTTATCCTTATCAAGATCTTTCTTTTTATCCAAAACTGTGGTCCAGTTTTGAATATTCTTATCAAATCTTGAATTTATATCCCTTGTTTTTTTTTTTTTTAAGTTGAAACAAATTATAATTCGAAATTCTCTACGTCGTTTAGGGGATAGAATATTTTCCGGAACAAAGAAATCATAATTTTTTTTTTTTTTTTTTTTTTGAACCAATGAAATACCTATGGTTCTATATATCATAAGTTGTACATCGTTTTTTACAGACAAACGTACAGGTTCAATAATAAAAACTCCTTTTTTCATTAATTTTACAAAAGTGAAATTCTTCTCAATCCTTAGAATGTCTAGACTCATCTCCCCTCTTTCAATAGAAGATATCGCTATATCATTTGGATTTTTAAGTCTAACCAAGAGACAGTATACTTTTACATTATTAAGAATTTTTTGATTAAAAAAAAAATTCCATCGCAATTGAAAACGCGAATACCTTGTGAGAAATAAATCGAGTTCCGCTTCTGTATTGTTTTTGTATTGTTTTTTATTTTTACGTTTTTTTATCTTCGATTCCGCATAATTTTCTTCAATATTTTTTTCTTGGTTTGATAGAGCTGGTTCAGGATTTCTTTTTTTTTCTTTATCTGATTCAAGCTCTCCTTGACCCGCCGATTCTTTTTCTTCTTTATTTAGATTATAAAATCGAAGGGATTTTTTTTTATTTGATCGTATAAAACCTTTTTTCTTTCCAGTGATCTTTTTATTAACATTTTTGTTTTCATTAAAATTGAAAAGAAGTAATTTAATTGGTATTACCCAAGGTTTCTTTTTATATGTACTAGAAAAAAATAAAAATTCTGGAAAGAAAAAAAATGCAAAATTTGTTATACGACGATTTATAATTTCTTCATTCATTCCCATCCAATCAAAAAAGTTTATTTTTTTTTTTTTTTTTGCAAGACCCGTCTTAGTTATTTTATCAACTCTTTGATAATTCTGAACTTTAGTCTTAATATATTTTTTTTTATTCTTGGTATCAATCCAGGGCTCAATATTTAATTTTTTTCTAAACCAAAAGTTTAGAATTCTCCAATCCAAATATTTTCTATGCCGTATTTCCCCCATACCCCGAATATTATATTTTTGTAGAAAATAAGAGATTAAACAATTATCTAGAGTAATACCTATAGACATGTCAAAAAAAAAATTTTCTGTAGAATGAATAGATTTGTAGCAAAAAAGATTATATATAGAATCTTTTTTTAAATTATGTTTTGGATTTAATAACGAGTCGGCTTCAAAAAAATTTTGTTTTTTGTAATTATCAACTTTGTTTTTTTCATATGAATCCTCTTTGGTTAAACTTGGCTTTAGAACTAGAGAGTCTTCGTTTATTTTCTTTTTCCATTTTTGGGTTACTAATCTAGCCCACGCAACCTGAGGTAAATTGTATTGATAATGACTTCGTAACCAGTTTTTCCATGGATTTACTTCGGAATTTAAAAGTGTTTTATCTTTTAATTCATAATGAAAGATTCCTTGTTTTTGAAAAAAATCCTTTATTTGATTCTTAACAAAAAAGGATGTTATGCATATGTTATATTCAGGAACAGCTTTTAATTTTGAAAAGTTACTAACTTGAATTTTTGATAATTTGTAAAATACATATGCTTGTGATAAAGAGCATAGGTCATAACTAAAAAATTTTTTTTTTGATATTAAATTTTTTATAGTCGAAATAAAAGAAATGGTATTTTTTTTTTTTAATTTTTCTCCAGTTTCTTCATTCTTGTAAATATATTTATCAACAATTGTTTTTGTTGATTCAAAAAAGAGTTGTGTTGTAATTCTTGGAATATTAATGATACCTATAAAAATAGCTATAGACAGTTGTTCGATGCAAAATTTTATAAAAAAAATAGATTTACGAATTAATCGGGTATTTTGTCTTTTGAATGTCTGCCAGAATTTTTTTGATGACTTAATTATTTTATAACCATAACGCGATTTGTTACAACTATTAGTTAGGTTTTGTTTTTCTTTTGAAATTTCTTCTATTTGATTTATGATTGTCTTTATTCTATCAATCAAATTTTTTTTTTTTTTTTCGCTGAGTGAAGAATTTATCCATTCCGTGGATTTATTTTGAACAGATAGTTCATGAATCATCTGATTACTCATTATTGAATCTTTTTTAGTTTCATTTAATTCATATATTTCTCTCAGGCCAAAAAATGGAATTAGATTTCGTTTTGAAAGGTCTTTTATTTTTCCTTTTATAAAAAGAAAGTTTTTGATAATCCAGTGTTTAATTTCTTTTGCGACTTTTAGTAAAATGGTTGCTCTTTCTTTGAAAATCCTTAAAACCAGAAAAGACTTAGTTTTGAGTTTTTTTATTATTTTTTTTAATTCTTTAGAAATAGGTTCAAAAAAAGAAGGCTTTTTTTGGGCATAACCAAACGGTAGTTCGGTTTCCGTACCCCAAACAGTTAAAAAATAAAAATTATTTTTTTCTATTTTTTCTTTTGTTTTTTTTAGTCGAGCCTTCCGAGATGATTGAAATTTAGATTTATGCCAAGGTTTAAGATAAAAAGGAAATAGGATTTTTATCTGAATACCATCCGTTAACCAGTTTCTTGGAAATTCTGTTTCGGACAGTTGAACCCCATTATAAGTGCATTTAACATGCATTTCACGTTTCCAACCCTTTAAATCCTCGGACCACTCGGGAAATTGAAATAATAACATACGGACGCTATTTTTAATTATTATCAATAAAGGTAATATAATATATTTTCTAAGAATAGATTGAGTTACTAAGAGAGAACCTCTTATTATTTGAGTAAATACAAAGCTATCCCAAGTTTCTGCAATTTCTATTCGTTTTTGTTCTTCTTTTTTTGATTGTTCTTCTTCTTTTTTTTCATTTGTTTTTTTTTTTTTTTTCCACAAGAAATTTCTAATAATTTTTTTTTTTAGCCCCCATATATCAAACGAAAAAAAAAAAAGTTTATCTATTCTATCAAAAAAAAGGGGGGAATGTACTTTTGCTTGAAAAAATTCCCAAATAACAGTTTTACGCCTTTGGGAACGCACGGACCCTTTAATTATCCCTCGACGAAAATCGGATTGTTGTGAATAACGGATCAAAGCTATTTCATTTTTTTGATTAGAATTTTTATTATCCTTGAGATTAGTATAAATCTCGTTATGCGGATCTTTATCAGTAAAAACCACTACACGTTTTGCTTTTCTTGAACTAATTCCAGGCTCAATAGGTACATTTTCTTCAGTTTCGACTTCCAATTCTTCCAACTCACTTTTTAATTTGTATGACCATCGAGGAACTTTTTTTTTGATTTCATGGAAATAAAGTAAATTTTTTATAAGAGTTTCATCGCTACTATCTGTTATCACGACATCAAATAAAAATTTGAAAATTTTTATCTCTTCTTCTGAATTAATTTTATCTTCTTGGGGTTCGGAAAAAAAATAAAGTTTTTTCTCTTTTATATTAAATTTTTCTATTGTTTGCTCAAATTTGTGATAATTAATCTTCAGAAGTATACCATGAATCTTGTTTATCCAAGAACCTCCTATATTATTTTTTATATAGGTTTCGTTTAAGATTTGTAATTGAGGTAATTTTTTTATTCTTCCGCGAGAGATCCCATGCAAAAATGGATCATAAATTTTAGGTAAATATTCTTTTTTAGTTTCGTTATG